AATAGTATTGTTGAAGCTTGCTTGAACATGAATAACTCCCTTTGGTATTTTACGCCCACTTTTACGTGATCCCATAGGGCCATTATGTCTAGTCTTACGAGAACGAATTCTCGGTATAGGTTTTGCCTTCTTTTTTTTTTTTATATTTTTTTAATATAAAAAATTTAAGTCAGCGATATGGTATGGATATATCCATTTAATGTCAAAACGGATAGATTCCTTTTTTTATTTGGACGTTGGGTACTTTAGATTTATCGAGTACCCCCTTCTCAAAATTATCCTTGTCTTTGTTTATGTCTGGGGTTGGAACAAATTACTATAATTCGTCCTCGCCTACGAATCAGTCGACATTTTTCACAAATTTTGCGGACAGAGGCCCGTATTTTCATATTTGTCGTTTCTTAATTTAATATTGTCTGAATTTCTTTGAAGAAAATAAATTTCTTGAAATAGCGAAAAACCTCTTAATCACTCTCATCATTGTTTCAGAGTCAATAAATTATAGGATCTCTGGTTGAGGCATAAAGACTGGCCTCAATTTTGACGCTATTTACAGCAAGTTATGTATTATTTATCTAAATATTAATTATGTATAATCTGTTTTGAACGATAATTAAGAATCTTCTTTTCATTATCAAATCACGAGCATACCGTTGGAAAGTAATATTGTATCTCCAAAATCAAAATCATAAATTAAACTGTAATCAACGCGTTTTTGTTCTTTTAATTGTCTATTGGGGTATTTAGTAATGTGGGAGACGTAATCCCACTTCTTCTCTTGTGTCACAAATATGAGAGTTTCGTTTATAATCTAATTGGGATAGCATAAAGCTTACCATATATAACACAAAATTTCTCCTCCGATTCCTTCTATTCGAGCCTCTCTGTCTGTCATTATACCTCGAGAAGTAGAAAGAATTACAATCCCCATTCCGCCTAAAATTCTCGGGATTCCTTGATAGTTAGAATAGATTCGTAGACCGGGCCGACTTATCTGTTTTAAATTGAAAATAATTCTATTTTGTCCCGTCCTATTTTTTCTATGTCGTAGGGTTAAAACTAAAAAACATTTGTTGTTTTCCAGATGTTTCCTCATGTTTTCACTAAAACCTTCTCGTAAAAGGATTTTAATAATGTTTTCGCTGATTTTAGTATATGGTATTCGAACTGTTCTTTTTTTATTCATGTCAGTATTTCGTATATAGGTTAATAGGTTACCAATAGTGTCTTTACTCATAATAAACTAAGATTCCAGTTGTTCCCGAATTTTTATATAATCAACGGGCTCTTTTTTAATTATTTGTTAAACATTTATGAATTATTAAAGGCATATACATGAGATACAAACAATCTACTAAATTAATTTAAATCTACTAATTTCATTGAAATACGATAAACTGTATTATGTCCTAATCTTATAATACTTCAGGTGCTAATGAAACTATTTTAGTGAAATTTAACTGTCTTAATTCCCGGGCAATTGCCCCAAAAATTCGAGTTCCCTTTGGATTTCCTTCTTGATCAATAACAACCGCAGCATTGTCATCATATCGTATTATCATACCATTTTTACGTTTGAGTTCTTTACAAGTACGGACAATTACGGCTCTGATCACTTCTGATCTTTCGAGTGGTGTATTTGGTATTGCTTCCTTGATTACAGCAACAACAACGTCCCCAATTTGAGCATATCGTCGATTACTAGTTCCTATAATTCGAATACACATCAATTTTCGGGCTCCGCTGTTATCCGCAACATTCAAATGGGTTTGAGCTTGAATCATATACTTTTTATCTTTTGGGTTTGAGGTTGAATCATAAAATGGCTCTTTTTTGATCCTATTTCGTTTGGTTCTACACCCCTATCCTGAAATAATGAATTGAGTTCGTATAGGCATTTTTGATGCTGCTATTGAAATAGCTTTTTTGGCTATATTTTCTGGTACTCCGCTCATTTCATAAAGTATTCTACCAGGTTTAATGACAGCTACCCAATATTCAGGGGATCCTTTTCCTGAACCCATACGTGTTTCTGTAGGTCTTACTGTAACTGGTTTGTCGGGAAATATACGTACCCAAATTTTTCCGCCACGGCGTGCGTTTCGGGTCATTCCTCGCCGTCCTGCTTCGATTTGTCTAGATGTGATCCAAGCAGGTTCAAGCGCTTGAAGGGCATATCGGCCAAAGCAAATACGATTACCTTGAAAAGATATTCCTTTCATTCTTCCTCTATGGTGTTTACGAAATCGGGTTCTTTTGGGGTTATAGTTGATGGTTATTTATTATTTCCATCTCTACTACAGAACTGGACATGATAGTTTCATCTCATCCAGCTCCTCGCGAATGAAACAATTATAATTATAAAATAATATACATCTATTTATATTTAATCAATAATATATGGAAACTTTATATTAAATTATACAAGCCTTTGATAATAAATCTATTAGAAATTCACTTTTCCTTTTTTTAGATATTTGATCGACTACAATTACAATTTAAAAATCTTCCAAATTTTCGCGGGCGAATATTTACTTTATTTAATGTTCAGTTTTATAGGATTAGTTCATGACATTACTTTTGTTGTAGGATTAATTAATGACATGCTTTTTCAAAATAAAAGAATTGGTTTTTAGTTTGGTCCGCCATCCTACCCAATGAATCAGTAAAATTCGTTTGGAAGAGAATCTTATGCAATCACAGGTTCTGTCGTTCCCATCGCTTCGCTATTAATGGTTAGGTCTAAATTCTAGAATCAATGGAGCCCTTTATTACATTTGTTCTTGAGTCAATCTTCTCAGTCTTTATTGACTCTGGGCTCTTGATTTTGTTTCTTTAGTTATTCTTACATATTTTAGTTATTCTTACATATAATAATTTTAGTTAATTAAAACTCAATCAGTATTAATGCTTTATTACATTTATTAAATTAATTGTTGACCTTACATATTGGAATTCTATATCAGTAATATTTTTTTCTCTTTCTATCAGCTTTCCATTTATCTTTATACTTTAGTTTCACTACAAATAGTTTGTTCTTTTTTTTTAACATTTCAGTTGCTACAATGATATGACCAATATATCATATCGCTACTGATTCCTTATATCCAGATAATGCGAAAGGATGAGTTGGTTATTAGTGAATACTATGACTCTGGGCTCGGCTTTTTTTTACTCCAATCCTAAAAAAACCAACGAGTCGCACACTAAGCATAGCATTTATAAAAAAAATAATTAATGTAACTTTTATCCAACCTTATAGGATTCTTATTTTTTGTTTTAATTTAACATACAAAAAAAAGAATGAAAGAAACTTTTTTTATTATATATACGCGATTGATCTAAATAGAAATCAAATATATAATATTTTTTACTCGTCTACAAATCTCCAAATCTTTATACCTAATGCCCCATAGATAGTTCTAACTGTATAGGAACAGTAATCAATTTTAGCACGAATAGTTTGTAGAGGCACTCTACCTTCCCTGATCCACTCAACACGGGCAATCTCTTTTCCGTCGATACGCCCCGCAATTTGTATTTGAATGCCTTTTGTGCCTGCCTGTTCAGTTAATTCAATAGCTTTTTTCATTGCTTTGCGAAAAGAAACTCTACTTTTTAATTGTCCCGCAATAAATTCTGCAAGAATAGTAGGGTGCCCATAAGGATTTGAAATTCGTGAAATAGCTATGTTTAATTTTCTGTTCACAGTATTAAGTTCTTTTTGGACATTAATCTGTAATTCGTCGATTTTTTGAGGTTCTATTAATAACTTTGGGAATCCCATATAGATTATGACTTGAATCAAGTCGGTTTTTTTTTGAATCTCTATACATGCAATTCCCTCACCACTTGAAGATATTTTAATATTTTTTTGTACATAATTTTTGATACAATTTCGTATTTTGTGATCTTCTTGTAACTCCTCAGAATATTTTTTTGATTGTACAAACCAAATAGAACGATGACTTTGGGTTGCGCCAAGTCGGAAAACAAGTGGATTTATTTTTTGTCCCATAACCCCTAGTATTACTATACATATCACGGCATCTTAGTATAGTTCTTAGTATAGTACTTTTTATTATATTTTTTTTCATACAGGTTTTTTTGAACATAATATGTTGTTTTTGATCTTTGGTTAATATGTTTCTATTTGGTTAATATGTTTCTATTATATTTGTGTTAAAGAATCCAAAATTTATTCTTTTGTTTGTAAATCTTTAAGTACAATAGTTATATGGCAAGTGGGTCTTTTTATCGGATAACCCCGTCCCCTGGCTCGGGGTTTTAACTTTTTCATAGTGTTCCCTTCTGTGACTTGAGCTTGACTAATGATTAAACTTGTTTCGTTGAAGCCCATATTGTGGTTTCCATTTGCTGCTGCAGAATAAATTAATTTTAAAATTGGATAACATGCTCGAAACGGCATAAGTTCGAGTATCATAAGCGTTTCTGCATAGGAACGTCCACGAATCTGATTAATTACTCTTCTTGCTTTGTGAGCGGACATAGATATATATTTTCCTATAGCGCGCACTTCTGTATATTGATTGACCCCTTTTTTATTATTTTTGCTATTTTTCATAAGGTTCACTCCTCACTAAACTAATGAACGATATACTTTTATATAAACTAAAAATTAAGGAATTATTAACGGCGCGATTTATTATCATTTTTTGCGTGCCCCCGGAAATTAATAGTGGTTACAAATTCTCCAAATTTATGACCTACCATACGATCTGTTATATAAATAGGCAGATGCTCTTTTCCATTATGAACCGCAACAGTATGTCCTATCATTATCGGTATAATGGTAGATGCCCGGGACCATGTGACTATTATTTCTTTTTCCGCTTTTATGTTAAGCATATTTATTTTTTTTAATAAATGATTGGCGACAAAAGGGCTTTTTTTTAGTGAACGTGCCACAATAAATTACTCCGATTTTTTACGAAGAAACAAATTCTATTTTCTTTCCTATTTACTACGGCGACGAAGAA